CTCTAGTAATCGGATGAGCTGGGTTGTAGACATGAAAAAGTAAGAACTTAGCGGGTCCTTACCCTCCTTTGTCTGATTAGAGCGGAAAGGGCCCGCGGAGTTCTTACTCTTATAATGAGACTTTGATCTATTCCATAACCTACAAATTGGTTAGTTATCCAGTCAGCATAATCAAAATATTATATTTGTTTTGTAGAAATGACAAAAAGGATCCTTTGCTCTGATGTTTCAAACCACTCTATTCTTTTCTTTCTTAATGATGTTTGTGAACAATTGAATCTAGCGGTTGATTCATAGTCCCTGCCCTTCCCCCAAAATATTAACTGGAAGCAAGAAGAAAGAACGAATCAATCGATTTTATCTATAATCCAATATAATAATTATATTGATTTCTAGGGATGAGACATCCTGCAAATCATTTCTAGACTAAACTAATAGAACCTTAATCAAAACTACTCTAAAAATAAAATAAAAACTCTGATCATATATCTGATCATATAATAAATAAAGATTTGGATATTCGTAAAAATAAAATCCGCCTTTCAACCGGAACAGTCTTTTTTGTTTGAATAATTTCTCTAAGTTAGAAGTTTAACTTATATTGAATAAGTGAAGATATTGAATAAGTGAATAAATTCTATTTGCTCAATAACTTATTCACCCATAATCCTTTTTTTCCTTTGTTTGTCCACTACTTCTTATGAATCTAAACAAAGGAGTTCCGATAGACCCGGAAAAGAAGGAAAGGAATAGTAATTTTTGATGAACAGGAAAAAAAATAATTATTATTTTGATACAAGACGACACAAGAAAACGGGTGAAAATTCCTTTTTCTTGTGTCGTCTTGCGTCGAATAGAAGATTAGGAAGACTAGTAATCCTTCCTAAAAGTATTTGTTCCTTTCATTTTTACCATCCTTGCCTTGTATTCTCTTCTTTTGTATTTGTTTGTATGCCTATTGTTTATTACTAAAATGGAATACAAGTAATGAATTCCAGGCGTCCTGCAAAACAAAAAGAGTATAAACAAAGCAAGCAAAAGGATTTACAGAATTTTTTGATCATACATAATTGTATCGATGGACAAAAAATTGGCACTTTTTACCAAATGTTAAGGAATCTCTGGACCTAAAAATTCATTTCGTACAATTGAACTTTTTCAAACTGTTTCTTTTTAAGAACCAAAAAAACTTGTGCCAAAATAACAGATGCGAAGAAGAACAAAAGGCCTTGGACGCGTAATGGATCTTGAAGCACTATTTCTGCATCTCCCTGACCAAACCCTCCTACATTGGGATTGCTTGTTAATGGTTGATCAAGCTTAATGGATTCACCCTCTGAAACAAGAAGTTCTGGTCCTGGAGGTATAATATCAACCACTTGACGTCCATCCGATGCATCAACTATGGTTATTTCATATCCTCCCTTTTCTTTACGTACTATTTTGCTTACTATACCTGCTGATGTAGCATTATAGACTGTATTGTTACTCTTGCTACCATCAGGATAAATCTGACCCCTTCCTCTGTTCCCACCCACATATATGGGATATTTTAAGAAGTGAACGTCTTTCTTTGTAGCAGGGTCGGGGGAAAGAATGGGAAAGACGATTTCACTATATTTCTGACCCGGAACAGGACCTATCACAAGAATATTTTTTTTATTGGGACGATAACTCTGAAAAGACAGATTTCCTATCTTTTCTTTCAACTCAGGAGAAATACGATCGGGGGGGGCTAATTCGAATCCCTCGGGTAAAATAAGAACAGCACCCACATTCAAACCCCCTTTTTTACCATTAGCAAGAACTTGTTTCAGTTGCATATCATAAGGAATTTGAACAACTGCTTCAAATACAGTATCAGGAAGCACAGCTTGCGGAACTTCAATATCCACGGGCTTATTAGCTAAATGGCAATTAGCACATACAATTCGTCCAGTTGCTTCTCGTGGGTTTTCATAACCCTGCTGCGCAAAAATGGGATATGCATTTGAAATGGATGCTCGAGTTATTACATATATCATGATCGATACAGAAATGGATCGAGTCATCTGTTCCTTTACCCAAGAAAAAGTATTTCTATTTTGCATGTCCAATCATGGATCTCGGAATTTCTACAATAAATTAGATAGGGAACTAGTAAAGTTCCCTATGCACGAGTCTGTCATTGTACTGGAATAGTTGTACTGTAATATAGGACGAATACCTTGAACTGGTAGAAATAAAATATAAAGAATTAAGTAAGATTCAAAATGGTTTCTTTATAAAGGAAGAAAGATTCTGATTTATTTGATTGATATCAGGAGATCAAATGAGTTCTTCATTCATTCATTGAATGATAAATGACTACAAGCGAAGGAGATACACGATTTAAATAATGGAAAATCCAATATTTCACAATTGTATCTAGAATAACTGGAAAGGTGGAAACAAGACCAGATATAATTTGATCGTTATGAGCCAATCCAAAATCATTGTAGAACGAACCAATTATTAGTTCCCAACCATGAGTCGAGTGAAATCCAATCCATAAATCAGTAACTAAAAGAATCGAAAAAGCTTTTATTGTGTCACTTAAGTTATAGAGGAATTCCTGAACCCAAGAATTAAGAATGACAAGTTCCTCATTACCCAAAATAAAATAACCACTTAGAATAGCGAAAGAGATTATATTTGTCGAGAAATGCAAAATGATATGGAGATGATATTCATTGTGTGTTTTGACCAATTGTATCGTTTCCTTGTGTATTCCTATACGAAGTTTTTGTATATGTGTCTCCGGGTACTCCTTTATCATTTCGTCCAACAGAAAGAGTTCTTCTAATTCTATGAATCTTTCTAGAACGTTTTTCTCTTGAATGATATTCAAGAGAGTTTTGGATTGCCCGGTATTCCACCAATTTGTAACCCAAAGTTCCAGACATTTATTAAATGAGAGAGAAACCCACCAGGGCAAAAATACTATAGATACAAGATATGGGAAAGAAGGCAATGCTTTCTTTTTTTTCATTTTTTATCTGTGAATTGAATCGTTAATGAACCTGCTTCATTCGTTGACTCTATATGATATTTCTCTGAAGCACGAGTTCTATAACAAGGTATTGAACCTATGGGTCTATTCATTCCAATTTTTGTGTCAAAATTGAGTTTAGTTCTTGGATCTAGAAGGAATATAGAAATGGGATAAGGGTTCGCCCTTTTCGGATAAAAATGCAAAATCAATATTATTCCTAGATATCTCAACTGGGCAAATTTGAATGGGCAAATTCGAAGCAATTTCATCTTCATTTGTTCCTTTCTATGAATACTCGAAAACCCACTTAAAATAACGAATCGGATTTAGAAACGAAAACCCCCCTCAGTTAATTATTTCGAAATGTTTCACCGCCTAGCCACAACCAAGGAAAAAGGGTATCATCAAAATTTTGGGCCTAAAAAGATGAGATGAATTCCGTATTACGAAATAAATGTTCGGATATATTTGATGAATCCCTACTTATTATATTAGCCTTAGATTAGCCTTTTTTCTAGTAGAAATTTTCTAGTAGAAAAGAATTGAGTTGGGATCCATACGCATACGAAATACTTTTGGTATACAAATGGTATACAAAAATTTCTTCTTTTCTTAATTTTCTTCTTTATTATAGTATAGTTTATTATAGTTATTCCATATACGCCCTCCTGCTTTTTTGGTTTATTCTATGGGAGTCGCCACGACAAAGGAAGGAGGAAATAGAATAATCTAACATGTTTTGTTCAAATGAACATTCCAAAAAGACTTCAATTATATTAAAAAGGGAATTAGCAAGTTCCTTCCCCCATGCCGAGAAAACATTTATTCTTTATTGTGTTCAATTCATTTCAAAATACTTCAATTGGTACGCCCAAGAAATAGGCCAATTCGGCAGCTTTTTGTTCAATTTCTCGTGGAGTAAAATTCTCATCAGTACGAGTCAAGGGAATGGCCCCTTGACCTCTGATTTCCATATAAAGGACACGACGAGGATAAAGACCCTCTTTAACCTCAATTCTGATTGATTGGATATCTCTCATAAGGAAGCGAAGGAAGATGCGACGATTTATTCCAGGAAATCCCCAACGAAAAATGCACACAATTCCTTCTTTTCTATCGAATCGGTCATAACCACTACCTACATTCCACAAAATTGTGCACCACAAATAGGAGCTAACGAACAGACCTGCGATCCCGTAAAAAGACATCACGATTCCTTGTGGAAAAAAAATAATTTGCTGAGATGGAAATATGGATATCAGATTCCTACCAAGATAACTGGAAGTTCCAACCGCTAAGAATCCTAGTGAACCTAAAAAAAGGATACAGGCCCAGCAAAAATTACTTGTTTTTCGAGACCCCCTTATAAGTTCTATCCATATATGTTCTGATCGCCAATTCATACTATACTAGATCCAGTTGCATTCGATTGGAATTGAGAGAATAACCCAAATTTGACTTTACCTTTCTTGATCCCGAAGTAACTTTCATCAACTAGCACTATTCTGATGTGGAGTAATTGGTTATATACATTGACTTTCTATTAAAAATATTTACTGATCCGTTTTTAACCAGCTATATATATATATACATGCATTTATGCAGATAGCATGTATCCGCATACATAACAGTTCTTTCATTTGTGTGTGGAAAGAGCCACATATCGTACCATATTGCACTAAAAGAATATCTGTATTATGATACAGTGTTGAAATAAATTGATAGGATTTGGTCCCATTGGATCTAGACAATCTTATTTTTTTGGACATGAAGAGATAAAGAAGCCATTGCAATTGCCGGAAATACTAGGCCCACTAAAGGCACAAAAATAGAGGGTAAGTTGAGATCTGTCATAGAATGGGTGCCTCGATTTAATATTTGTATCTATTAGAAAGATATCTTATGATATGATAAGTATATCTATTATAAGTAATATTAGGTAATATTGACTATTGTATTTTATATAATATTATACTACTAAGTATATATAAATATATAATTTATAAATAATATATTTATATTAAAATAGAAATTTGAAATATAAAAATAATATTAAAATATTAAATTTTAATAAAAAAAAGGATAGATAATAAGTGCAAAAATGTAGAACTAAATTAAGTGTACCTATTCATCTTTCTACACGAATATAAATAGGGTAATCTTCTTTTACAAATTTTATTATTCTTCTTCTCCCATCCTTATGTTCTTTCTATCTTTCTTTCTAATCTAATAAGGAGTTTTTTATTTAAAAGGAGTTTTCTTATGAAAATTAAGTTCATTATGAATTCGCGACTCTAAATAATAGGATCCAACAAACAGGGATTCATAGTAAAAATGCGATAGATGTAGAAATTATTTTATTTCATTTCCATATTTGATATTTCTTTTTATTTTGATATTTTTTTTTCATTATTGTCTATCTTAATTAATGCGTAAGATAGCCAGATAAAATTCTTTTTTTTTCCCAAAATTCGAATTCGAGAAATTCACTTTTTTTTTTTATCCTGTTGATAGAGGTTCATAATACCTAATCATGAATAGGGGTAAGATAAAAAATAGATCTGGATCCGGAAGAAAAAAAAATTATCCGAAACTTCTGACTCTTACTAGAAAGTGTAACTTATATCACCAAAGAACATTTTTCTTAGTTTTTTTTTATTATGATGAACTAAATACTTGTTCGCTACAAACAAAATAACTGAATCTAGTGCTATACTTTAATTTTTTGAATTTTGATTCAAGGGAAAGAAACCATGGAGCTGAAATAACTCACTTAGAACACCTTTTAAAGGATTACGTGGTACGATTGGGTCGAATAAGCCTTTATGGAATAAATACTCAGCCGCTTGTGAACCATCGGGTACTGTCTTATTCAATGTTTGTTCAATTACTCTTTTACCCGCAAATGCAATGTACGCATTAGGTTCAGCAATAATGATATCTCCCAACATACCAAAACTGGCTGTTACTCCACCGGTTGTAGGAGATGTAAGGACTGGTACATAGAATAACTTTTTAGTGGATTGGTAATCATATGAAGCAGAAGATATTTTAGCCATTTGCATCAAGCTCAAACTTCCTTCTTGCATGCGTGCTCCTCCAGAAGCACACACAATAATGACAGGTAGAGATCGATTAGTAGCATACTCAATCAAACGAGTGATTTTCTCACCTACTACAGATCCCATACTACCTCCCATGAACTGAAAATCCATAACCCCAATTGCTGTGGGAATACCGTTTAGTTGACCTATGCCTGTTTGAACAGCTTCAGTTAAACCTGTCTTTCTTTGATAAGAATCGATACGATCTTTATAAGGTTCCTCTTCTGAATGAAATTGAATGGGGTCCATAGAAACCATATCTTCATCCATAGGATCCCAAGTGCCCGAATCAATCGAAAGTTCGATTCTATCTGAACTACTCATTTTCAAATGATATCCACACTGTTCACAAATATTCATTTTTGACCTAAGAAGTTTTTTATAATTTAATCCATAACAATTTTCGCATTGAACCCATAAATGTCTGTATTTTTTATTTATATCGAAATCATTAGATCTTCCTCTTATATTGAAATCACTGCCATTATTACGAGTTCTTATACTAAAACTTTCACTTTCACTACCACTTACATTTTCAGTACAAATGAAACTATAAATGTAACTGTCACTGTAATTGTCAGTACCACCTGAAATGGAACTATTAATACTGACTTCAAAACGAAGATAACTATTAATGCAACTATTAATGTGATTAGTCCAACTAGATTGAGTATCATACATGTAATGATAATAGTAGTGATTCTTTCTCTTAGACCCCCTATTCAAAAAACTAGAAAAAAAACCTTCTAATTCACTCAGAAAAGAACTATCATTGTCAATCTCAAAACTATGATTTTCAATATCAAAATATACGGAATAACTGTCACCATTACTATCCCTAACTAAAAAAGTGTCATCAGAGATCAAACTCCAAATATCCCTGATACCAAATAAATAATCAACATTACTGAAACTATAACTAACACTATCACTCCAATTTTTCTCCGTATCATTTAGAAGGGGTTCATCACTTCCACTGGTATGGCCAATAGCATCAAGACTTTCCATTGATTTACTTAAACCATACCTATGTTCTAACTTTAACTTCTCATTAGACAACATCGAATTGAACCACCATTTTTCCATAGAATCTTCCTGCCCCCTATTTGATGAAAATACAATAGATGAATAGTCATTCGATGAATAATTATTTTACTATTTTATTTCCTATCAGAATTAAGCATATGAGGATTAGGATTGTTAACTAATAATAAGTGAGTATTGAAAGAAATTATTCTATTTTTTTTTTCAATTAAAATACAAATTCTCATCGAAAATAGTTTATAAATAAGGAATTCGTTCTCGTATAACCTTGTATCGTATAATCAAATAATAAGTTTATATTGCAACATGGAACGAAAAAGACAATATACAGGATGAGTA